ATAGAGAAAAAGACAAAAGAAAGCGCGAAAAAAAAAGAGGAGGACAAAAAAGAAGAAGACAAAAGAAAGGAGAAAGTGCGTATACAAATAGCGGAAGCCTGGGATAGTATTTTACTTGCTCAAGTAATAAGAGGTTTTTTATTAGTAACCCAATCAATTCTTAGAAAATATATTATATTACCTTCATTGATAATAGCTAAAAATATCGTCCGTATACTATTATTTCAATTTCCGGAATGGTATGAGGACTTAAAGGATTGGAATAGAGAAATGCATGTTAAATGTACCTATAACGGCGTTCAATTATCAGAAAAAGAATTTCCAAAAAACTGGTTAACAGATGGCATTCAGATCAAGATCTTATTTCCTTTTCGTCTTAAACCTTGGCACAGATCTAAGTTACGAGCCCCTTATAACGATCCAATGAAAAAGCAAGGTCAAAAAAATGATTTTTGTTTTTTAACAATTTTTGGAATGGAAGCTGAACTACCTTTTGGTTCTCCCAGAAAAAAACTTTCATTTTTTGAACCGATTTTAAAAGAACTCAAAAAAAAAATGAAAAAATTGCAAAAGAAATGTTTTATAATTCTAGGGATTTTTAAAGAACAAACAAAATTTTTTCTAAATGTCTCAAAAAAACCAAAAAAATGGATCATTAAAAACATTCTGTTTATAAAAGAAATAATAAAAGAACTCTCAAAAATAAACCCAATTATATTATTTGGATTGAGAGAAATAGAAGTATATGAATTGAGTGAAATTAAAAAAGATTCAATAATCAGTAATCGGATGATTCAGGAATCGTCCATTCAAATTAGATCTCAGAATTGGACAAATTATTCATTAACAGAAAAAAAAATGCAAGATCTGACTGATAGAATAAACACAATCATAAATCAAATAGAAAAAATTACAAAAGACAAGAAAAAGGGATTTATAACTTCAGATAGAAATTTGAGTTCTAACAAAATAAGTTATGATGATAAAAGATTGGAATCACAAAAAAATATTTGGCAGATATTAAAAAGAAGAACTGCTCGATTAATCCGTAAATCCCATTATTTTATAATATTTTTCATTGAAAAGATATACATAGATATCTTTCTATCTATGATTAATATTCCTAGTATCAATACACAACTTTTTCTTGAATCAACAAAAAAAATTATTAATAAAAACATTAACAGTAATGAAGCAAATCAAGAAAGAATTAATAAAACAAATCAAAGTTTAATTAAATTTATTTCGATTATAAAAGAGTCACTTTCTAATACTAATATTAGTCTTAGTCAAAAAAATTCAACGACTTTTTTTGACTTATCTTACTTTTCACAAGCATATGTATTTTACAAATTATCACAAACCCAACTTATTAAGTTAGAGAAATTGAAATCCGTATTTCAATATAATGGAACCCCCCTTTTTCTTAAGAATGAAATAAAGGATTTTTTTGTTGTAAGACAAGAACTATTTCATTCCGAATTAAGACCTAAGAATCTTCGCAATTCTGGAATGAATCAATGGACAAATTGGTTAAGGAGTCATTATCAATATCAATGTGATGTATCTCAAATTAAATGGTCTAGAGTAGTACCACAAAAATGGCGAAATATATTGAACTGTATAGCTCAAAATAAAGATTTATATAAAGATTTGTGTGATTTATATGAAAAAGATGAATTAATTCACTACGAAAAAAAAACAAAAATTGAAACGGATTTTTTATTGAATCAAAAGGATAATTTTAAAAAACAATATAGATATGATCTTTTAGCATATAAATCTATAAATTCTGAAACTAAGAAGTACTCTTCAATTTATGGATCACCATTACAAGTAAAAACTAACCAAGATATTTTTTATAATTACAACACACATAAACAAAAATCATTTAATCTGGTAGAAGATGATATTCGAGATATGGATAAAAATACGGATAGAAAATATTTTGATTGGAGAATTCTCGATGTTTGTCTTAAAACGAAGGTCGATATTGAGGCCTGGATCAATATTGATACTGACACTAACAGTAATAAATATACTAAGACTAGGGTTAATAAGTATCAAATAATTGATAAAATCAATAATAAGGGTCTTTTTTATCTCACACTTCAGCAAGATCAAAAAATCAACCTATCCAATCAAAAACCCCTTTTGGATTGGATGGGAATGAATGAAGAAATACTAAGTCGTCCCATATCAAATCTGGAACTTTGGTTCTTGCCAGAATTTGTGAGACTTTATAATACGTATAAAATGAAACCGTGGGTTATACCAATTAAATTACTACTTTTTAATTCTAATATAAAAAAAAATGCTAGTGAAAACAAAAGCATCACTGGAAATAAAAAAAGAGATCCTTTTATATCAATATCGTCGAATGAAAAAAAATCTCTTGAATTAGAAAACCGAAATCAAGGAGAAAAAGAATCCACGGGCCAAGCAGATCTTAAATCAGCTCTTTCAAACCAAGAAAAAGATGTTGAAGAAGATTATACGGGATCGGACATGAAAAAACATAGAAATAAAAAGCAATACAAGATCAATACAAAAGCGGAGTTTGATTTCTTCCTAAAAAGGTATTTGTATTTTCAATTGAGATGGGATGATTCTTTAAATAAAAAAATAATCAATAACATCAACGTATATTGTCTCCTGCTTAGACTGATAAATCCAAGAGAAATTACTATATCCTCTATTCAAAGGGGCGAAATGAGTCTGGATATTTTGACGATTCAGAAAGATGTAACTCTTACAGAATTTATTAAAAGGGGATTTTTGATTATTGAACCAATTCGTCTAGCTATAAAAAATGATGGAAAATTTATTATGTATCAAACCCTCGGTATTTCATTAGTTCATAAAAGTAAACATCAAATAAATCAAAGATACCGAGAAAAAAAACATGTTGATAAGAATTCTGATGAAGTCATTACAAAACATCAAAAGATGACTGGAAATAGATATAAAAAAAATTATGATTTGTTTGTTCCTGAAAATATTTTATCGCCTAGACGTCGTAGAGAATTGCGAATTCTAATTTGTTTAAATTCTAAGAATAGACATAGAAAGGCATCTTTTTGTAATGGGAATGAGGTAAACAGTCAAGTTGTGGATAAAAGCAAAAAATATAAAAAAAAACTTATAAAATTAAAGCTATTTCTTTGGCCCAATTATCGATTAGAAGATTTAGCTTGTATGAATCGTTATTGGTTTAATACCAATAATGGCAGTTGTTTCAGTATGGTAAGGATACATATGTATCCGCGATTTAAAATTCATTAATAGTACATTTTTCCTATATTTCCCATACCATATCTGGTCTATGACGACAAAGAGATGCACGCATACATTGTCTTACATTCCATTCTGATACATGATACTAATTCAATGACATATCAATTAGATCTAGAATGAACAAAATTTTCTTATTTTAGGTCTAAACTTTTATCTTTTGTGAGTGAAGAAACCAACCATACTTTTGTATCCCCTTTCAAATCCAATTTTAAAATGAAAATAGGATTGAGTAAGTTTTATTAAATTAAAAAAATTAGAAATTAATAACGAAATTCAAATTATTGTATATACCAAATAAAAATTAGGGGCATTATTATTACTGATCAATAAAGATATCTATCAATAAAAAATATCTTAAAATAAAAAGAGGGGGGGAGAGAAGATTTCAGTTTATGGTAAAAAATTCATTCATCTCAGTTATTTCACAAGAAGAAAAAGACGAAAACAGAGGATCTGTTGAATTTCAAATAGTTAGTTTCACCAATAGGATACGAAGACTTACTTCACATTTACAATTACACAAAAAAGACTATTTATCTCAGAGAGGTTTACGTAAAATTCTGGGAAAACGCCAACGATTACTGTCTTATTTGTCAAAGAAAAATAGAATATGTTATAAAGAATTAATTAATCGGTTGGATATTCGGGAGTCAAAAACTCGTTAATTTTATTTTTATAAAGGCATTTTGAATTATTTGATTTATTAGATCTTGAATTTTAATGAACTTTTTTTCGTTTTCAGCAATTCATGAAAGAATGAATCGAGGAAAAACCTATGAATATACCGGCTACAAGAAAAGACCTCATGATAGTCAATATGGGCCCCCACCACCCATCAATGCATGGTGTTCTTCGACTCATCATTACTCTAGATGGTGAAGATGTTATTGACTGTGAACCAATATTGGGTTATTTACACCGAGGAATGGAAAAAATTGCGGAAAATCGAACAATTATACAATATTTGCCTTATGTAACACGGTGGGATTATTTAGCTACTATGTTCACAGAAGCAATAACTGTAAACGGACCGGAACAGTTGGGAAATATTCAAGTACCTAAAAGAGCCAGCTATATCAGAATAATTATGTTGGAGTTGAGTCGTATAGCTTCTCATCTGTTATGGCTCGGTCCTTTTATGGCGGATATTGGTGCACAAACTCCCTTTTTCTATATTTTCAGAGAAAGAGAATTAGTATATGATCTATTCGAAGCTGCCACCGGTATGAGAATGATGCATAATTTTTTTCGTATCGGAGGAGTAGCGGCCGATCTACCTCATGGCTGGATAGATAAATGTTTGGATTTCTGCGATTATTTTTTAACAAGAGTTGCTGAATATCAAAAACTTATTACACGAAATCCTATTTTTTTAGAACGAGTCGAGGGAGTAGGCATTATTGGTAGAGAGGAAGTAATAAATTGGGGTTTATCGGGACCAATGCTGCGAGCTTCCGGAATACAATGGGATCTTCGTAAAATTGATCATTATGAATGTTACGACGAATTTGATTGGGAAGTACAGTGGCAAAAAGAAGGAGATTCATTGGCTCGTTATCTAGTCCGAATTGGTGAAATGATAGAATCCGTAAAAATTATTCAACAGGCCCTGGAAGGAATTCCAGGGGGACCCTATGAGAATTTAGAAATACGATACTTTGATAGAGAAAGGAATCCGGAATGGAATGATTTTGAATATCGATTTATTAGTAAAAAGCCGTCTCCTACATTTGAATTGCCGAAACAAGAACTTTATGTGAGAGTAGAAGCCCCAAAGGGAGAATTGGGAATTTTTCTCATAGGGGATCAGAGTGGTTTTCCTTGGAGATGGAAAATCCGCCCGCCGGGTTTTATCAATTTGCAAATTCTTCCGCGGTTAGTTAAAAGAATGAAATTGGCTGATATTATGACGATACTAGGTAGTATAGATATCATTATGGGAGAAGTTGATCGTTGAAATGATAATTGATACACCGGAAGTACAAGATATCGATTCTTTTTCTAGATTAGAATTTTTTAAAGAGGTTTATGGAATTCTATGGGTTCTTGTTCCTATTTTGACTCTTGTAGTGGGAATCACAATAGGCGTACTGGTAATTGTATGGTTAGAAAGAGAAATATCGGCAGGGATACAACAACGTATTGGACCTGAATACGCCGGCCCTTTGGGAGTTCTTCAAGCTCTAGCAGATGGGACAAAACTACTTTTCAAAGAAAATCTTTTTCCATCTAGGGGGGATACTCGTTTATTCAGTATCGGGCCCTCCATAGCAGTCATATCAATTTTAGTAAGCTATTCAGTAGTTCCTTTTGGATATCACCTTGTTTTAGCGGATCTCAATATCGGTGTTTTTTTATGGATTGCCATTTCCAGTATTGCTCCAATTGGACTTCTTATGTCGGGATACGGGTCAAATAATAAATATTCCTTTTTAGGCGGTCTACGAGCTGCTGCTCAATCGATTAGTTATGAAATACCATTAACTTTATGTGTGTTATCAATATCTCTACGTGCGATTCGTTGATACATAGACATAAACTTTTCTCTATTCCTTCCTTTCAAGGAAAGGGTTGGAATGGATTGAGTAGATATCTTAATTTTTTTTTATTCATTATTCGGGTTGATGAACTAAATCAAATAGTTATATGAGTGAAAGAAAACAGCTTATATATAAATTCGCAGTAAAAAGATTGATTCTCATTTTCTATGTATAAGAGTTAGAGAGTTAAGCGGAAATAAACATAAACAGAAGAGACCGTTTCCCCCAAGATTGGTTGATTAGTCATCCTGACTTGAAGCGGGTTCAAAAGATCAACCGTATTGAGTTTTCACTATCATTTTTATGTATTAGCATAACGGGGGATTGAGCAAAAACGAGTGGATGGTTAGAAACACGAACATATGGAAAGGATTAGTAATGGAGATTATGTAAATTCTCCAAAAGGACATTTTTACATAATATACAAACAAAGAATACTAATTGGGGCTTTAAGTTGGTAGAAATGATCAGGCAGTACTCCCCATGACACGATTCCAATCCAGAGTATACTCCTATCCACCGATTTAATAAATAACTATTCGAAACGAAATAATCCTTTACTTTATTTTGAAAGCCCTCTTTTTCTCAGAAATAGAAAGAAGAATAGGAACGAAAAAAAAAAAAAAAAGATATACTTTATTTATTATTTGTTACTTTTATTCTTTCCCATATACATATTATTTTATTCTTTCCCATATACATATTAATAGATATATAATTTGTGTCATAATTCATTAATTAATATAGAATTTTTTTTTTTCGTACGTGAAACCAACGGGTTATTAATATTTTTACAAGAAGTATTTTATTGAACAGTTAAGTTATTACTGAACAAAGAAGAATTGAAATTATTATTGAAATTATTAAGAAAGGATGAGATCAATTCAGAAGTACTTTTTTTATTTTATTTTGAATTAAAATAATTCTAACAGACAGAATTCAATTGGTCTAATTTGGGACCGGCCGATAGTTATCCATCCTACAAACATATCAAGATTCAAAAAAGAATACTGACGCGGTCCCTATATTTATTTCTGGCCTTCAAGGAGCCGTATGAGGTGAAAATCTCATGTACGGTTCTGTAATAGCGATGGTAACAGTGATGGTATCACCGACTATAATTATCTAACAGTTCAAGTACAATTGATATTGTTGAGGCGCAATCAAAATATGGTTTTTGGGGATGGAATTTGTGGCGTCAGCCTATAGGGTTTATCATTTTTATTATTTCTTCCCTAGCAGAATGTGAGAGATTACCTTTTGATTTACCAGAAGCAGAAGAAGAGTTAGTAGCAGGTTATCAAACCGAATACTCGGGTATAAAATTTGGGTTATTTTATGTTGCTTCCTATCTAAACCTATTGGTTTCTTCATTATTTGTAACAGTTCTTTACTTGGGAGGTTGGAATATATCTATTCCGGACATATATGTTTCTGAGCTTTTTGAAATAAATAAAACATGTGGAGTTTTTGGAGCGATAATTGGTATCTTTATTACATTAGCTAAAACTTATTTGTTCTTGTTCATTCCTATCACAACAAGATGGACTTTACCGAGGCTAAGAATGGACCAACTATTGAATCTTGGATGGAAATTTCTTTTACCTATTTCTCTCGGTAATCTATTATTAACAACTTCTTTCCAACTCTTTTCACTGTAAAGTAACATTCTATATTCACAACGTGTCTCAAACAAGAGAAATAAACAAACATAAAACTATTCATATATATTAACGATATGTTCTCTATGGTAACTGGGTTCATGAATTATGGTCAACAAACAGTACGAGCTGCAAGGTACATTGGTCAAAGTTTCATGATTACTTTATCCCACGCAAATCGTTTACCCGTAACTATTCAATATCCTTATGAAAAATTAATCACCGCGGAGCGTTTCCGCGGTCGAATCCATTTTGAATTTGATAAATGTATTGCTTGTGAAGTATGCGTTCGTGTATGTCCTATAGATCTACCCGTTGTTGATTGGAAATTGGAAACTGATATTCGCAAGAAACGGCTGCTTAATTACAGTATTGATTTCGGAGTCTGTATATTTTGTGGTAATTGCGTTGAGTATTGTCCAACGAATTGTTTATCAATGACTGAAGAATATGAACTTTCTACTTATGATCGTCACGAATTGAATTATAATCAAATTGCTTTGGGTCGTTTACCAATGTCAGTAATTGACGATTATACAATTCGAACAATTTTGAATTCGCCTCAAATAAATAAGTAAATCTCTTATTAACGAATAATTTATAATTACTTTACTAATAACTAATATAGAAGGAATTTAGGTTTCTTTCGTGTTGTTTGGTCAATAACTACAAATACCAACTATTGATTGGTTGGTAAGAAACGCGTCTTAATTTGGATTGAAAATCCATTAATTAATATATCCATAATTGTTTTAAAATATATAGTTTAGAATTAGAACGACTCTTTCAGATAAAGAATGAAATTAGTCCAATAATAGTACTCACATTTATTCATATCCCTTAGTATTTATTTACTTAGGATTAAATTAGGAATTGCTCAAAAATCATAAAAAAAAAATTTCTGGTCGGGTCTCAATAAGGTCATGAAAAACATTTCTATTTATTTATCTCTTATTTTACATATAATGGATTTGCCCGGACCAATACATGATTTTCTTTTAGTCTTTCTGGGATCGGTTCTTATACTAGGAGGTATGGGGGTGGTATTATTTACCAACCCCATTTATTCTGCCTTTTCATTGGGACTGGTTCTTGTTTGTATATCCTTATTCTATATTCTATTAAACTCTTATTTTGTAGCTGCTGCACAACTCCTTATTTACGTGGGAGCTATAAATGTTTTAATCGTATTTGCTGTGATGTTCATGAATGGTTCAGAATATTACAAAGATTTGAATCTTTGGACCATTGGGGATGTGGTTACTTTGCCAGTTTGTACAAGTATTTTTGTTTTACTCATGATTATTATTACGGATACGTCATGGTACGGAATTATTTGGACTACAAGATCAAACCAGATTATAGAGCAAGATTTGATAAGTAATAGTCAACAAATTGGAATTCATTTATCAACAGATTTTTTTCTTCCATTTGAATTCGTTTCGATAATTCTTTTAGCCGCTTTGATAGGTGCAATTGCCGTGGCGCGACAGTAAAAAATTTATAGAATTAGCAATGCACATTAAACTCTGTTCGGTTTTATTACATTACATTTATTTCCCTTTAATTAAAGATTGTTTATGTCTAAAATAGAAATTATTCAATCTATTCTATTAACAATAGAAAATCTGCCTTTGTTCCGTACTTTTTTTTATTCTAGTCAATTGAATCTGTTGAATTGTTGTTCAGTTCATATTGAAATGAATCGAAATTGATAAGGAGTTGGTCAATGATGCTCGAACATGTACTTGTTTTGAGTGCCTACTTATTTTCTATCGGTATCTATGGATTGATCACGAGCCGGAATATGGTTAGAGCCCTTATGTGTCTTGAACTTATACTGAATGCGGTTAATATGAATTTCGTAACATTTTCTGATTTTTTTGATAGTCGCCAATTAAAAGGAAATATTTTCTCAATTTTTGTTATAGCTATTGCAGCCGCTGAAGCAGCTATTGGCCCGGCTATTGTTTCATCAATTTATCGTAACAGAAAATCAACTCGTATCAATCAATCGAATTTGTTGAATAAGTAGTATTAATCATATAAATTCTAATATTCATAAATTAGAATTACCATGACCATACATTACGTAATAATACATGTTTTCAAAAATGTAAGAAATTAAAGTATCTTGGCTCTATCGCATGAGTCAATCCAGAAGTAGATTGATTAGAAAAATTATGATAAATTATTGATTCATCTGGTGTCTAAATATATGATTCATTTACAAGTTTACTAGATCGAAACTTTCTGACATTCAAAAATTTATAGATCCAAATGTCACATTCAGTAAAGATTTATGATACGTGTATAGGGTGTACTCAATGCGTGCGCGCCTGCCCAACGGATGTATTAGAAATGATACCTTGGGACGGGTGTAAAGCTAAGCAAATTGCTTCTGCTCCAAGAACAGAGGACTGTGTCGGTTGTAAGAGATGTGAATCCGCCTGTCCGACAGATTTCTTGAGTGTTCGAGTTTATTTATGGCATGAAACAACTCGAAGTATGGGTCTGGCTTATTAATACGTTCCAGAAAACCCCACTTGAATACATTTGATTTTTTTACCTTTACCGACAAAAACCCGCGCTCAAAAACTATTTATTTTGAGCACGGGTTTTTCTGGTCCAAGTTTATCTTGTTTTTACCATGAATAATTTTCCTTGGTTAACGCTAGTTGTAGTTTTGCCAATATTCGCGGGTTCCTTAATTTTCTTTCTCCCTCATAGAGGAAATAAGATAATTCGGTGGTATACTATAGGTATATGCATAATAGAACTCCTTCTAACAACCTATGCATTCGGTTATCGTTTCCAATTGGATGATCCATTAATGCAACTGACAGAGGATTATAAATGGATTGATTTTTTTTATTTTTACTGGAGATTGGGAATAGATGGAATTTCTATAGGACCCATTTTACTGACAGGATTTATCACAACTTTAGCTACTTTAGCGGCTCGGCCGATTACTCGAGATTCCCGACTATTCCATTTTCTGATGTTAGCAATGTATAGCGGTCAAATAGGACCATTTTCTTCTCGAGACCTTTTACTTTTTTTCATCATGTGGGAGTTAGAATTAATTCCAGTTTATCTACTTCTATCCATGTGGGGGGGAAAGAAACGTTTGTATTCAGCTACAAAATTTATTTTGTACACTGCAGGAAGTTCCGTTTTTTTATTAATGGGAGTTTTGGGTATTGGTTTATATGGTTCCAATGAACCAACATTAAATTTTGAAACATCAGCTAATCAATCGTATCCTGTAGCACTGGAAATAATATTCTATATTGGATTTCTTATTGCTTTTGCTGTCAAATCACCGATCATACCCTTACATACATGGTTACCAGACACCCATGGAGAGGCACATTACAGTACTTGTATGCTTTTAGCCGGAATCTTATTAAAAATGGGAGCGTATGGATTGGTTCGGATCAATATGGAATTATTACCCCACGCCCATTCTATATTCTCTCCCTGGTTGATTATAGTAGGCACAATTCAAATAATCTATGCAGCTTCAACATCTCCCGGTCAGCGTAATTTAAAAAAAAGAATAGCCTACTCTTCTGTATCTCATATGGGTTTCATAATTATAGGAATTGGTTCTATAAGCGATACAGGACTCAACGGAGCCATTTTACAAATAATCTCTCACGGATTTATTGGCGCTGCGCTTTTTTTCTTGGCCGGAACGAGTTATGATAGAATACGTCTTGTTTATCTCGACGAAATGGGCGGAATGGCTATCGCAATTCCAAAAATATTCACGACTTTCAGTATCTTATCAATGGCTTCTCTTGCATTACCGGGCATGAGCGGTTTTGTTGCCGAATTGTTAGTTTTTTTTGGAATACTTACTAGTCAAAAATATCTTTTAATGACAAAAATATTAATTACTTTTGTAATGGCAATTGGAATGATATTAACTCCTATTTATTCATTATCTATGTTACGCCAGATGTTCTATGGATACAAGCTTTTTAATGCCCCAAACTCTTATTTTTTTGATTCTGGACCGCGAGAATTATTTGTTTCGATCTCTATCCTTTTACCTGTAATAGGTATTGGTGTTTATCCCGATTTCGTTTTATCATTATCAGTTGACAAGGTCGAAGCTATTATATCCAATTATTTTTTTCGATAGTTTTTGTGAGTAAACCAAAAAATGAAACTGAAATCCCATGATTTTAAAAATGGTTGATTGTACAATAAAAAAAAAAATGAGTCTTTTCTATTCTTTTAAGTAAAATAAATAAATTGGAATTCTATTATAACTAAATATCTTTTGAATTTGTGAGAACCATTTGAATCAAGTAATGGAAATGATTCAAATGGTTCTTGATTGTTTACATGAAGTTTTCGTATATATACCTGTATGCCGTCCTATGTTTCTATTCGTCAAGTCTTTTATTCAATTAGATGTTAATGTAAATGAACCATAACTATGCAACCCTATTCCTAATAGATTAACCCCAAAATAGCATATCCAAATTATAAGAAAGCCCATTGAGGCCACAATTGCAGAATTTACACTTTCAAAATTTTTATTTGTTCTAATATGTAAATAAATAGCGAATATGGTCCAAGTAATAAATGCCCAAGTCTCCTTTGGATCCCAATTCCAATATGATCCCCATGCTTCATTAGCCCATACTGCTCCCGAAAGAATACCTACGGTTAAAAGGATAAACCCTAGACTAATAATACGATAACTCCAACGATCCAATTGTTGAATCAATTGATACCTGTAATAATTTTGAGACGAAATAAAAGAAGTGTTTCGTAAGACATTGTTTCTTTCGTTCACGTATTGAATCTCACTAAAGTAAACTGACTCATTTTCGAAATTATTGCTTTTACTAAAAATCCTTATGAATTTTCGAAATGTAATGACTAGAAGAGCTAGTGATAATAATGATCCACACAAAAGAGCTGCATAGCTCAATACCATCATACTTACGTGCATCATTAACCAATGGGATTGGAGAGCGGGTACTAATATCGCGGATTGATGCATTTCAGTTAAAAGACCCGAAGTAGCAAAACCTTGAGTAAAAATAGCACTTGGCGCGGTTATTGCGCTTAAATGGTTTTTATGTTTTTTAAAATACGGAATAATATGAATAATGGAAAAACTCCACGAAAGAAAAATTAATGATTCATATAAATCACTTAATGGTAAATGCCTCAAATACATCCAACGAGTAACTAATAATCCTGTTATGCAGAAAAAAGTAGCTATCATCCCCTTTTCTGACGAATCATCTAGTCCTACGATTTCATCGACTAATAAAATTATCAAACGAATTGTAATTACAATTGAAACGATCGAAAAGGATATATGAGTTAATATATGCTCTAAAGTTGAAAATATCATAAAAATTATTAAATTAATAAGGGCGTCCCTCAATTATAGGAATTGAAATCGGGAATTGAATTCATTATAGGACTTACTCTTTTAGAAGATGCCATGCCGCCACTCGGACTCGAACCGAGATGCTCTAGCACTGCTTCCTAAGAGCAGCGTGTCTACCGATTTCACCATAGCGGCTTATTCGAAATCATAATAACCTATTTTTATTCAATCGTCGAGCTTGAAGGAGTTAATTCAATCCAATATTTTTTTTTAGGAAACCATTCAAATTGATGAATAAAAACTTGTTTAAAAATTAGGGATTAAAACGTTTTCGTTAACGTTAAGAATATTGATTTTTCTTATTATTATCTTTTTATTCTTTTTATTTAGTTATTTAGTATTTTAGGATGTCAATTTTATTTAACTGAACTAACAATGTATTTTTTCGTAGGCTATTACTTTATGCTCTCCTAAAACTAAAATGTAACAGTTGTAACTAGATAATTTTTACTTCAATCCCTGAATATAAGTAAAAAAAATGTTCTGCCTCGTTTGCATTTTTTAATGATTAATTTCTTTTATCATTTATTTTATTAATCTAAAATAAAAAATTCATTTTATCGATTAATAAAAAAATAGAATTTTTATATAACACAATTTCAGCGATACACTCAAAAGATTTATGTAAATATTTGCATAGTTAGGTTGCGTTAGGATTTTTTGTTGTGTAGAGAATTTGCGTTAAGATTTAGCAAACCCATTAAGTTAGGTATTTGGGATGGTCGTATCAATCATATAAAAAAATTTCGTATAGAAATTGTACCGTACTTCAAAATATTTTCTAAATTTTTTAATTAATATATATATATTATATCTTGATCGATCTTCCAACCGAAACATAGGATCTAAAATAGATCACTCAAAATTGGCGCATTCGTCATATAACTACCTAAAAATGTAAACGGGGCTTTTATTAATTTAATTGGGTTTAAGGAATTTATATAGTGATAATAATTTCTAAAACCCAAAATAATGGTTTAAAAGATTATAAAAAACATTTTAAACTTAATCAATTAGTTTCAACGACCTCTTCTTTATAATATAAAATCTAAAATATAACTAAAAAAAAAATTATTTTTATTATTGAGTATTATTTTTATTATTGAGTTTTATTATTGAGTAAGGGCGATGGGGAAAGTGATAATCCCCATCCGGAAAATGATAAAACATACTAAAATGAAAGGCGAAACCTTGCGCTTGCGTTTACCCTTTTTTCAAACAAAAAAGTACCATTCATTTTTAGAATTCAGTAGACAACAGAATTCTTATCTATATCAGAAACGAAAGAAAAATTTGGCTTCAAATTAAAGTAAAACAAATTCAATTTTATATTCGTTTAAATTAAAACATTATGAGACTAATTCTTTTTTATTTATTTTATTTTTAATGTATATTGTTTATATTGTAATTTATCTTATATATTAATATATATTCTTTTACTATACTATTATGATGTTAATATTAATTATAATTGATAAATATTAATTATAATTGATAAATATTATTTATCATTTTTATAACTTATAAATCTTATAAATAAACTATAAACAAAATTATATCACTTTATTAGTTATTAGAACGATTCAGATTATTTATTTGTTACACAAAAAAAACTTTTAGAACTCCCGGTAGAAAGAGATTTCGCTAACGAAAAAGCTTTCAATGCTGCCCTATATCCCTTCCTTTTCCAAATATTTTTACGAATACGTTTTTTTGAAATAGAGGTGCGCTTTTTTGGAACTGCCATTAAAAAGTTATAATAGGTTTTTCGGTTGGATGTGAAAGACATCTATTGTTCAAAATCAATTGTTCTTTACTATTCTCTATCTATTTTTTCTCTAAATTAGACTCCAAAAAAAAAAGGGGGGGTAAAAATCACATAAAATATTAATAAGAACGATAAGGTACACTATGCCAAATAGATTGAAGTTGATAAAATAAAAAAAAAAAAAAAAGAAAGATTGTCCGTTTCGTTTTCTTTCTATTTTCATCGTGTTACATTTATACATGTAATAAAAAAATCTAAAAGTTTAATAACCCAATCCTTCTCCCGCTTAATTAAAAAATAAAAAAACTTTAATAATTTTTTCTATTATTCTATTATATTAATTAATTTAATATTAATTTAATTGGTCAAGCTCGAAGAAAGAGTCCACAAAATTTTAATTATCAAATGAGACTAGTAGTTAATCTGTTAAAGGATACAAAATACATAATTTAAAGGCATTTTATTTGCCCCCTTTTTTTTCCGTAAAATTAAAGTGTTGGATATCATAGCATTTACTACAAATAGCTTTTATTGTAATGGAAGACAAACAATTAGTTACAAAACAAATTGGTTAATGATTCTAAATAACCGAATTACAATAAATAGTTTTAGTTATGGGCTTTATGATTCATATCAAATACTGTTTTTGGTATAATTATTTATCCTTGTTCTATAGATATAAAAAAATTATTGTAATAGATATAAAAAAATTATTGTAATACGTAATAATTAAAATGAAAATTCTAATTTTCATTTTTTATCTTCATAAAATTTTATTTAAAAATTTGAATTTAATATTAACAATTCAGTATTAATAAAATTAAATACGTATTTCTTTTTCACTAGTGACTTATTTATATCATTTGACCAATTATAACCTCTTGATTTTAAATATTTGAAGTAGTTTGGAAAGATTCAGAATAATTAAGGCTAGAAAATTCTATTTAAGTTTTATTTTATATATCTTAATTTTTTTTTATTAACCGACCCCTTTCAAAAGAAAAGAAATAAGAACCGGTGACTTAGAAACAATTAATTAAGATAAATTTTTTTTTTATTTTTTTATGGAATATACATATCAATATTCATGGATTATACCTTTCATTCCACTTCCAGTTCCTATCTTAATTGGAACAGGACTTCTACTTTTTCCAACGGCAACAAAAAATCTTCGCCGTATGTGGGCTTTTCCTAGTGTTTTATTATTAAGTATAGTTATGGTTTTTTCAGCCCTTTTTTCTATTCAGCAAATAAATAATAATTCTGTCTATCAATATGTATGGTCTTGGACCATCAATAATGATTTTTCTTTAGAATTTGGCTGCTTGGTTGATCCACTTACTTCTATTATGTCGATATTAATCACTACTGTTGGAATTATGGTTCTTATTTATAGTGACAATTATATGTCTCATGATCAGGGATATTTGAGATTTTTTGCTTATATGAGTTTTTCCAATACTTCAATGTTGGGATTAGTTACTAGTTCTAATTTGATACAAATTTATATTTTTTGGGAATTAGTTGGAGTGTGTTCTTATCTATTAATAGGTTTTTGGTTCACACGACCCAGTGCCGCGAATGCTTGTCAAAAAGCGTTTGTAACTAATCGTGTCGGGGATTTTGGTTTATTATTAGGAATTTTGGGTTTTTATTGGATAACAGGTAGTTTCGAATTTCGGGATTTGTTTGAAATATTCAATAACTTGGTTTATAATAATGAAGTTAATTTTTTATTTGTTACTTTATGCGCCTCCCTATTATTTACCGGCGCTGTTGCTAAATCCGCCCAATTTCCCCTTCATGTATGGTTACCTGATGCCATGGAAGGGCCTACCCCCATTTCGGCTCTTATACATGCCGCTACTATGGTAGCAGCAGGAATTTTTCTTGTAGCTCGGCTTCTTCCTCTTTTCATAGTTATACCTTACATTCTAAATCTAATAGCTTTGATAGGTATAATAACATTATTTTTAGGAGCCACTTTAGCTCTTGCTCAAAAAGATATTAAGAAAAGCTTAGCTTATTCTACAATGTCTCAATTGGGTTATATGATGTTAGCTCTAGGTATGGGGTCTTATCGAGCTGCTTTATTTCATTTGATTACTCATGCTTATTCGAAGGCATTGTTGTTCTTAGGATCTGGATCAATTATTCATGCGATGGAAGCTATTGTTGGATATTCTCCAGATAAAAGTCAGAATATGGTTCTTATGGGCGGTTTAAGAAAACATGTACCAATTACAAAAACTGCTTTTTTATTGGGTACACTTTCTCTTTCTGGTATTCCACCCCTTGCTTGTTTTTGGTCCAAAGATGAAATTCTTAATGATAGTTGGTTGTATTCACCTATTTTTGCAATAATAGCTTGGTCCACAGCAGGATTAACTGCATTTTATATGTTTCGGATCTATTTACTTGCTTTTGAAGGACATTTAAACGTTTATTTTCAAACTTACAGTGGCAAAAAAAGTAGTTCGTTCTATTCAATGTCTCTATGGGGTAAAGATAAAGAAGGACCCGAAATTATTAAAAAAAATTTGCGTTTATTATATTTATTAACGACGAAAAACAATGAAAAAACTTATTTTTTAAACACATATCGAATTAATAGTAATGAAAATAGTAATGAAAATGTAAGAAGCACGGTGCAGCCTTTTATTAGTATTACTCGTTTTGGCACTAAAAGCACTTTCTCATATCCCCATGAGTCAGACAATACTATGTTATTTCCGATGCTTGTATTAGTTTTATTTACGTTGTTCGTTGGAGTCATAGGAATTCCTTTCTTCAATCAGGAAGGAATAGA